AAAAAGAAGAAAGAAAAGGATTAAACAGAACAACTCCCAAGGATATCTTGATCTCAGACTTGCCCATGTCAATAACTCGTCATTTTCATCTTCGCGCAGAAACCAAGTCTGGAAATACTTACTCGAAATCTCACTTATAAGATTCCGAATCGCCCACCATTTTTCCTGAGGTGATATACCCAATTCATACATAATATGATGAAAAAAGGATAGAAATTTGGAACTTAGTATCGGCAATGAGTTTGAAAAGGTATCTAAAAGGATGAAATTTAGATATTTGCACCCTGTCGAAGTAAGGAACCATGGCATATATGTTTGGAACAGATTCCATTTTGAGAGAGCACTATCTCCTTGAAAGGTTCTATACATCTGCCCTTTCTCAACGCATTTCTTACTCCCTTTTTTCCTCTTTCCGGATGGTAAATATTTCGCAGTGTGAATCAAACCCATGTTGGAATTGAAACGGAGATACTCATGCAAGTTCTTTCCTTCTGAATCACATAAATTCATATTTGAAAAAGGCTGATAATAAGTTCTTTCCAAATTGACTATTTGTTCCTCCGTTAGAGGCGTTTCAGAAATGTCTGCGATCGAGTAAATAGCTCTTTTATGAACGAATGGATTGAATCGAGTTGGAAAATGGAAAGATTTGTACAAGTTATAGGTTCCGTCACCACTTTGTGGAAAATCCTTAGATAGGAATATGTCAGATACCCGTAACTCGATTGGTGAAATAGTCTCTCTCTCCAAAATCTCTTTCTTTTTACCGACACCCAAAGAAAATATTTTGTTGCGAGTGAACAAAATATTGAGGAATTGTCCATATGCATATGTAAGATCATAATTATTGATACGGGCCTTTTCCACATAAAAAGGGAATCCTTTGTTACAATGGAACCAGAAGTGACGTGGATTATTCAAGAATCGAACTCGATTTGCTTTATAAAAACAAGATATCAACGAACTTCGATAAAATGGTTTCACGGGATTCAGCCAATTGTCTCGATCGTGGGAGAAATAGGAATCCGTGTTATCAAAGGATTGCCTGTAATTATTTCTAGTATGGTATGAGTCAATCATCCACTTTGGTATCTTATTGAACAAAAATGTCAATCCATTGATTAAGATTTTCGGTCTTTGGCAAGTATCATGATCATCCCATAATAAGGGTTTCAATTTATTCCTATTCATAGGAACAATTTGAACACCTATCGACAGATTAGGGGGTTGATCATTCGGGTCTTTCCATTCATAGATGTGAATCCCGGACCTATGCCTATGAATGGGGATATTCCCCATACTCACAAAGAAAAAAGGAAGTAACTTGGACTTGGACAAAAAGAGAAGTGACTTGGACAAAAACTTACACAAAAAGAAAGGAAGTGACTTCCACAAAGACAAACAAAATGCCCTAAGCAAAAGAAATACAGACCAATAGTCGGCCCAATCAATCAAATAATATTGATTAAGAATCCAAGAATATTGATTAAGAATCCAAGAATATTGATTAAGAATCCAAGAATATATCCAATATCGATATTGATTAATAATCGAATAAGAATAAGATGGATTTAAAACCCAAGAATATTGATTAAGAATCGAATAATATTGATTAAGAATCCAAGAATATTGATATTGATTAATACGTAATTCATCGAACACTACTTGAAAATGGTTCTTCTGTTCAGAAACGAAATGTTCCAAATGTTCCTGGAAATTCTTGCTCCCATTGGACCCTTTGTATCTATATGCATCACGATCCCGATTCATGGATCTCTCAGTTCGAGAAATAAGAGGATCAAACCATTTCTTCTGACTCTTTTTCAAATTCGATAAATGTTGGTTGATCCTATATCCCATTATGGTTATATGGATATGATTCAGAATATCACGAATTCCATATTCGAAGGATCGATTCATTAAAAAGAATCGATTCGATACATTTCTTATGTATCCACAAGTGCTATATTGGATTTGAATCTGATTTCGGATCAATCCATATTGATTAACTGCCTCCATTATGTTCTTCCTAGCAAATCGCACTATTTTTAGTTTTGCATCTTCCAATACATTTCTTATGTATCCATAAGTGCTATATTGGATTTGAATCTGATTTCGGATCAATCCATATTGATTAACTGCCTCCATTATGTTCTTCCTAGCAAATCGCACTATTTTTAGTTTTGCATCTTCCAATACATTTCTTATGTATCCATAAGTGCTATATTGGATTTGAATCTGATTTCGGATCAATCCATATTGATGGACTGCCTCCATTATGTTCTTCCTACCAAATCGCACTATTTTTAGTTTTGCATCTTCCAATACATTTCTTATGTATCCACAATGGATTTGAATCCGATTTGGGATCAATCCATCTGCCTCCATTATGTTCTTCCTAGCAAATCGCACTATTTTTAGTTTTGCATCTTCCAATACATTTCTTATGTATCCACAATGGATTTGAATCCGATTTGGGATCAATCCATCTGCCTCCATTATGTTCTTCCTAGCAAATCGCACTATTTTTAGTTTTGCATCTTCCAATACATTTCTTATGTACCCACAAGTGCTATATTGGATTTGAATCTGATTTCGGATCAATCCATATTGATGGACTGCCTCCATTATGTTCTTCCTAGCAAATCGCACTATTTTTAGTTTTGCATCTTCCAAATCATTCCCGCAGTGGATCCGGACCGACTCCTCATAAAAAAGAGGGGGTAGAACCAATAAGGATTTCTTTTTCGATTCATCTCTGGCCCATTTTTTTTGATCCAATCCGCAGGAATCAATAGAAAGCCTATGATACACCAGATCCGGCTCGGTTATTGATAGAGTGACTAGATCTGCCATTTCTTGAAATCTCTCTTCTGATTCAAAATCGTGGCGTAACGTGGATCCCCCTTTGTTCCATAGATGAAAGAAACCAAAAAATGGATTTTTGTTCTTAAATGAAATCTTATTGGAACTCTCTATATCTGGTTCATCCTTCGGAACCATATCACATCCCCGATCTGATGAAATAGGATGAATTGAGACGGTATTTAGTAAATACGTAATTATCTTGAATATCTCAACCCTTTCTTTATTTTCCGCTCGCCTGAAGGGGACAAAAGAAACATCTTGTTTTTTCTTCTGATCTCTAGTGGACCCCCCAGTAGGATTCGAACCCAGATGAAGTTCTGACCATCTGTCAGAGAAAAAAGAAGGAATTGATCCTCTAGAATTCCCAATAGAATTCCCAAGAAATTCTTCGGTTTCTTCCGGAAGCGGGTGATTATTCATCTGCTTTTCACCTTCCGGAGACATTGAGGAAGATCCAAAAAGGCTTTTCGGGAATCGATCTGATTCTATTTCTGTTCGTTCCGGATCCCCAAGAATTGATTCTTCTTTTAGTTGCTGAATCTCTTCGATCAATTTGTGATATTCTGAATCCTCATTTCTAATGGAATCGAAATGATCTCTGAATTGATCAGAAGATCCTTTCAATTGGCTAGAATTCGTGAAAATGGATCTTGTAGAATCATATTGAATATTTGACGATACATTCCGTAACTTCCTAAAAAACGGATCCTTGTTTACCAACCACACATTCTCTAACGAAATCCAATTCTGTCTCGAGTTCCTCAAAAAATCCAATTCGTGCTGATTCTTCGCCCAGCTAACGAAGAGATCTTCGCGGAATTGCCATATATGAAATTGAGCACTATTTTGCAAAGAAATAACCCACTTGTTTCCCGAGAAGAGATGGGAAAGATCCTCAATATCATTTGATTGAATAGTTGCCTCAGCTCCTTGTTGTTTGAGGAAACCCTCCCCTTCAATGGGTCCTTTTTTACAAAAAGGAACCATGAGATAACAAATAAAGTGTCTCCCTAAGATTTCGAATAGCTGGTCCAAATTAAAGTTCATTATTATGTTTCGCTTCTGCCTCGTAGAAGGACGATCCCACAATTCCCAATCAGGGTCCTTGCGGATCGTATAAGATAAAAAAAGAAACTCCATATATTTGCTATCTTTCTCTTTGAATGAGATCTCAATTCCAGCTACGGTTTCATTAGATATCTTACAACTAGGACTTCCGAACCCCTTCCTCCACCACCGCGAACCCCGCTTGGATTCCGGCATGATAGACTTTGGATTTCCTTTATTTATTGGGAGAACCCAAGTACTCTCTTGCGAATCCATGAAACAATTCTCATCAATATTTTTCCCTTTTGGAAAATGCAGAAGCAAAACACTCAACCTATTGAGATTGGAAGACCAAAAAGATTCTTCCAATCTATCATTTATGGGTCCAATCCGATTCGTAGGTATAGGAAGAAGCCCCATCAAATAGAAGGTTTTTCTTTCGATCATCTTTCGATTGTTAATACGACATATAAGGACCACTACTACAAACAGTACTACACCCTTGATCGTGAAATATGGATTGCTTCTTGAACCCCGTGAATCGCGTGAAAGTAGGATACTTAAAATTCGGGGGTCAAAGAGTTTCATAAAACGTTCTTGGTGAAACAAAATGCGAGCCAAAGATTGGACAGAACTGAATTTCATCCATGAATCTAAGAAATAGTGAGAATTCTTAATCCCTCTGAATATCTCTCTTAATTCGAAGATCCAGTGTCTGAATTGATCGTGTTTTTTATTCATATTAGAAATTGATAATAATTTCAATTGGTATTTAATTTCGAATTAAATTTTTATTATTTTAATACATCATGTTATATAATGTGAATACCTTCCCTGTTATTTCGATTTCGAATTTCTATTATGATCCCTATTATTTCGATTTTTTTTTCATTTCTATTATGATCCCTGTTAAGCATCCATGGCTGAATGGTTAAAGCGCCCAACTCATAATTGGGAAACTCGCGGGTTCAATTCCTGCTGGATGCACGCCAATGGGAACGTTCAAAAAGTCTATTCGAATTGCCTCCGTATCAATGGAATCTCATCATCCATACATAACGAATTGGTATAGTATATTCATACTATAACATAACATATGAACAATAACAACTAGAATTGTTATCGATACTGGAACTTATAGGTAAAAACAATGGATGGAATCAAATATGCGGTATTTACCGAAAAAAGTATTCGGTTATTGGGGAACAATCAATATACTTCTAATGTCGAATCAGGATCAACTAGGACAGAAATAAAGCATTGGGTCGAACTCTTCTTTGGAGTCAAGGTAATAGCGATGAATAGTCATCGACTCGATAGAAGAATGGGACCCGTTAGGGGACATAGAAGACATTCCAATTACAAACGGATGATCGTTACACTTCAACCGGGTTATTCTATTCCACCTCTTATAGAGAAAAGAACTTAAAGCAAAATAAAATATTTAATAACATGGCAACACATTTATACAAAACTTCTACCCCGAGCACAACCATAGATAGGAAATCCAATTCACGAAATCATTTGATTTCTGGACAGCATCATTGTGGTAAAGGTCGTAATGCCAGAGGAATCATTACCGCAAGGCATAGAGGAGGAGGTCATAAACGACTATACCGCAAAATCGATTTTCGACGAAATGAAAAAAACATATCTGGTAGAATCGTAACCATAGAATACGATCCTAATCGAAATGCATCCATTTGTCTCATACACTATGGGGATGGTGAGAAGAGATATATTTTACATCCCAGAGGGACTATAATTGGAGATACCATTGTTTCTGGTACAGAAGTTCCTATAGCAATGGGAAATGCCCTAACTTTGAGTGCGGTTTGAACTATTGATTTACGTAATTGGAAATAACCAATTAGGTTTACGACAAAACCTAGAAATCGATCACGGATCCAGTTTGAGTACCTCTACGGGATAGACCTCAACAGAAAACTATTGAGTAACAGCAGCAAGTGATTGAGTTCAGTAGTTCTTCATAGAAAATTATTGACTCTAGAAATATGGTAATATGGAGAAGACAAAATTGTTTGAAGCAGAGACAGAACCAGAAACACTCCTTGTTTCAAAGAGTGGAAGACAGGTTATTCTCATTTAATTTGATGGTCAGAGGCGAATTGAAAGCTATAAGAACCCCTTCTGGGGAAAAATAGAGATGTCTCCTACGTTACCCGTAATATGTATAAGTATTGACGTAATTTTATAGAGTCATTCGGTCTGAATGCTACATGAAGAACATAAGCCAGATGACGGAACGAGGAGACCCAGGATGTAGAAGATCATAACATGGGGGATTCGGCAGATTTGGATTCCTATATATCCACTCATATGGTACTTCGTCATACGATTCATATAAGATCCATCTGCCTAGATATCATGATATACATCTAGAAAGCCGTATGCTTTGGAAGAAGCTTGTACAGTTTGGGAAGGGGTTTTTATTGATAAAAAAGAAGAATCCACTTCAACCGATATGCCCTTAGGCACGGCCATACATAACATAGAAATCACAGTTGGAAAGGGTGGACAATTAGCTAGAGCAGGAGGTGCTGTAGCGAAACTGATTGCAAAAGAGGGTAAATCGGCCACATTAAGATTACCATCTGGAGAGGTCCGTTTGATATCCCAAAACTGCTTAGCAACAGTCGGACAAGTGGGTAATGTTGGAGCGAAGCGAAAAAAATTGGGTAGAGCCGGATCGAAGTGTTGGCTGGGTAAGCGTCCTGTAGTAAGAGGAGTAGTTATGAACCCTGTAGACCATCCCCATGGGGGCGGTGAAGGGAAACCCCCAATTGGTAGAAAAAAACCTGTGACCCCTTGGGGTCATCCTACGCTTGGAAGAAGAAGTAGGAAAAGGAAAAAATATAGTGATAGTTTTATTCTTCGTCGCCGTAAATAAGAATATGGAAAATGGAATTTTTGGAATTTGAAATTGATTGCGATATTTTTACAAAACAAAAAAAGGAGTTATCCATTGTGCCACGCTCGCTAAAAAAGAATCCTTTTGTAGCTAATCATTTATTGAGAAAAATAGAAAAACTCAATATGAAAGAAGAAAAAGAAATAATAGTCACTTGGTCTAGAGCATCTACCATTATACCCATAATGGTTGGCCATACAATTGCTATTCATAATGGGAAAGTGCATTTACCTATTTACATAATGGATCGTATGGTGGGTTATAAATTGGGAGATTTTGTACCTACTCGGACTTTTGGTGAACATCCAAAAAACGATAATAAATCTCGTCGTTAATTTTTTTTATTCATATTTCAATTTCGATTCAAAATTTCTATTCTATATATTATTTCATTTGGATTATTATTTTTTTATCCATTTTACCGATATACTTTTATTTTAAGATAATAAATTTTAAGAAATAAATAAAAAAAAATACAAAATACATATAAAAAAGAATACAAAGTACAAATATGATAAGTAAATATAATCAATATTAGAAAGTGATAAAAAAAATGTTTCTAAATTCAAAATAAAGAGATTTTCGAAAAAAAAAAATAATAGAATAATAATATAGGGAATATTATATATATATATACTAAGTATTAATAATTTCTATTAAGTAGAATAATTGTAGAACAAAAATAATAGAATAATTGCTCATCATCCATCGGTGGAACCTTATGATAAAAAAGAACTCGAATAAATCAGGCACAGGAGTCAAAGTTTTAGCTCAACATATACATATGTCTGTTTTCAAAGCCAGAAGAGTAATTGAACAAATTCGCGGGCGTTCCTATGAAGAAACACTTATGATACTGGAATTCATGCCTTATCGAGCCTCTTATCCCATTTTAAAATTGGTTTATTCCGCAGCAGCAAATGCTCGTCATAATATGGGTTTGAACGAAGCGGATTTAATTATTACTAAAGCCGAAGTTAATGGGGGTCCCATTATGAAAAGGGTAAGACCTCAGGCTCGAGGACGTAGTTCCCCAATAAAAAGGCCCACCTGTCATATAACAATTGTACTGGAAGATATATATAAATTATAAAGTGATAATAGCTTTTCCATTTTATAAAAATAAAAAATGTAAATTCCTATTTAAAAATAACATATAACATATGGATGGAAAAATAGTATAATAAATAATAAAAAAAATATGGGACAAAAAATAAATCCACTTGGTTTCAGACTTGGTACAACTCAAAGTCATCATTCCCTTTGGTTTGCGGAACCAAAACAATTTCCTGCGGGTCTGCGAGAGGATGAAAAAATACGAGACTGTATCAAAAATTATGTGCAAAAAAATATGAAAATATCCTCGGATTCCGAAGGAATTGTTCGTATAGAAATTACAAAAGCAATAGATTTAATCGAGGTCCTAATCTATATGGCATTCCCAAATTTATTAATAGAAAGTGGAACACAACCAATTAAAGAATTAAGGAAAAATGTAGAAAAAAAGATCAATCCTGTGAACCAGAAACTCAAGATTACTTTCAAAAAAATTGAAAAACCTTATGGACAACCTAAAATTCTTGCGCAATATATAGCTTTCCAATTAAAAAATAGAGTTCCCTTTCGAAAAGCAATGAAAAAAGCTATCGAATTATCTGAAGAAACGGATATAAAAGGAATTCAAATACAAATTGCAGGACGTCTTGGCGGAAAAGAAATGGCCCGCGTCGAATGGATTAGGGAGGGTAGAGTTCCCCTACAGACTATTCGTGCTAAAATTGATTATTGTTCCTATACGGTCCCAACTATCCATGGGTCCTTGGGTATAAAAATTTGGATATTTATAGACGAGGAATAATAACAGACCTCCTTTTATTTGTCTTGTTATTCCATGAACAAAAAAATGAAAAAAAAAAAAAAAAAAAAATAATTTCATTCTTGTTCTCCCATTCAATCAAAAATGAATGAAAAATAAATACTAATTTTATTTCTATAGGGTTAAATAAAAATTTGATTGACCGTTTGATTTGGTAGAATTGCTATGCTTAGTGTGTGACTCGTTAGTTTCCTCTTTAGAGTTGGGATTAAAAAAAAGGACCCCTACAACCCCTACACTATAGAACTATAGACTAATAACTATAGAAACTGCTTATTGCTTCGTATTGTCGAGATCCCAGAAAACAGTGATTATATGATGTATGGATCATATCGTTGTAGCAACTGAAATTAGATTCCATAAAAAAATGGAATTATGAGAAATTCAATTAAGTTAAAGGGTTATGAAAAAAAGGGATGTAGATAAATGGAAAGGTGATAGAAAGAGAGAAAGAAAATATCAATGATATAACACGATTCCAATATGTATGGTCCATGAATCATCTCATAAAAAGCAATGTGACAAAGCATCAATACTGATAAGAAAACAAAGTAAGGAGCCCGAGTTAATCAAAACTGAGGGAGTTGACTCAAAAAGAAATTTAGTTGAGAGCTCCATTGCAGAGTTCAGACCTAACCATTAATGGAGAAGCTATAGGAACGATGGAACCCATGACTACATAAGATTCTATTGAAAACGAATCCTAATAATTCATTGGGAAGGATGGCGGAATGAACCAGGAAGCTATTGATTCTGTTTATTCTGAGTGGTCATAGTACGAATTGACCTCTACGAATGAAGCAGAAAAGAGTCGATATTCGCCCGCGAAACTCTTATTTATTAGAAAATTTTGCGTGATTCAATGAATAAAAGAATAAAAAAAAAAATGAAGAGGAATTAATTCCAATAAAAATAGATAAATATCAAAATGGATAAATAGACATTTCACTATAATCTTAAATCTTACTATCTAATTATAGTCTAGTGTAACTATTTATTATGTATATATACAATGCAAATATTGCTTCTTCTTATAAATTCCATAATTTAGTTTCACATTTTTTTTTTATAAAATACATATGTATACATATGTAATAGTAATATTATTGCATTATTTTATTCGCGAGGAGCTGGATGAGAAGAAACTCTCATGTCCAGTTCTGCAGTAGAGATGGAATTGAGAAAGAGCCATCAACTATAACCCCAAAAGAACAAGATTCCGTAAACAACATAGAGGAAGAATGAAAGGAATATCTTCTCAAGGCAATCGTATTTGTTTCGGAAGATATGCTCTTCAGGCACTTGAACCCGCTTGGATCACAGCTAGACAAATAGAGGCTAGTCGAAGAGCGATGACACGATATGCACGTCGTGGTGGAAAAATACGGATACGTATATTTCCCGACAAACCCGTTACACTAAGACCAGCGGAAACGCGTATGGGTTCCGGAAAGGGGAACCCCGAATATTGGGTAGCCGTTGTTAAACGCGGTCGAATACTTTATGAAATGGTTGGAGTATCGGAAACCGTAGCTAAAGCAGCTATGAAAATGGCTGCGTCCAAAATGCCTATACGAACTAACTTTGTTATTGCGCGATAAGATAAGTAAGGATGTAGAATAGAACCAACAGGGATCTTAGGAATGAAAAATACAATAAAGGGGAGCTTTTTATTTCTGGACACATAATATTTCTTTTTTTCCTTTACTCTTTGCATTGAATGATATGATTCAACCTCAGACCCTTTTGAATGTAGCAGATAATAGTGGGGCTAGAGAATTGATGTGTATTCGAATCTTAGGGGCTAGTAATCGCCAATATGCTCATATTGGTGACGTTATTGTTGCTGTAATCAAGAAAGCAGTGCCCACTATGTCTCTACAAAAATCAGAAGTAATTAGAGCCGTAATTGTACGTACACGTAAAGAACTCAAACGTGACAACGGTATGATAATACGATATGATGACAATGCAGCGGTTGTCATCGATCAAAAAGGAAATCCAAAGGGAACTCGGGTTTTTGGCGCGATCACTCGAGAATTGAGAGAGTTAAATTTCACAAAAATAGTCTCATTAGCCCCTGAGGTACTATAAATTATCTAAAATTATGATATAGTAGGATATTGAAAATGGATCGATATAAAATAGATTAATTAGTAGATTATATCTCAAGTATATATTTTTAACAATTCGTAAAAAACATGTTGATTATATCAAGAGATTATATCAAAATTAGAGGAGACAACAATTCATCATGAGTAGAGACACTATTGCCGAGATAATAACTTCGATAAGAAATGCTGATATGGATAAAAAGGAAACGCTTCGAATACCATCTAGCAATATAACCGAAAACATTGTGAAAATACTTCTACAAGAGGGTTTTATTGAAAACGTTAGAAAATATCGGCAAAATAACAAATATTTCTTGGTTTCAACCCTGCTGCGGCATAAAAGAACTAGGAAAGGGATACAGAAAATGATTTTAAAACGTATCAGCCGACCCGGTGTACGAATCTATTCTAACTATCAACGAATTCCTAAGATTTTAGGTGGGATGGGAATTGCAATTCTTTCCACTTCTCAAGGTATAATGACGGATCGAGAAGCCCGACTAAAAGGAATTGGGGGAGAAATCCTGTGTCATATATATATATGTTAATCACCCCATCCTAATTGAATTCGTAACGCAAAAAAGAGAGGGAAGCTAATATAAGTTAAGGTAAGTTATATGACTATTCTTCCATTAGTTTCTAAATTTATAGGAGGTCACTCAGAATGAAAGATAAAGAAAAAAAAACGATTTATGAAGGTTTAATTACTGAATCACTTTCCAATGGTATGTTTCGGGTCCGTTTAGATAATGAGGATCTAATTCTCGGTTATATTTCAGGGAAGATCCGACAGAGTTTTATACGCATACTACCAGGGGATAGAGTGAAAATCGAAGTAAGTCGTTATGATTCAACCAAAGGGCGTATAATTTATAGACTTCGCAACAAAGACTCGAACGATAACGATAACGATTAGGTATTTTTTTAGGATTCCCCTCATGGGAATCCATTTTGGAGTTCCAAAATGGAAGTAGATTCAGAATTCAAAAGAAAATATGGGGAATCATAAATATGAAAATAAGAGCTTCCGTTCGTAAAATTTGTAGAAAATGTCGACTGATTCGTAGGCGGGGACGCTTTAGAGTGATTTGTTCCAATCTGAAACATAAGCAGAGACAAGGATAATATTTCGTAAAAGGAACTCGCTTTGTAAAGCTAAAGGAAGGGCTAATGTAAGTAAAAAATAAATAAGGGATCAAAGATTTTTAACATGAAATGGATATCTCCGTATATTTCTGACTCATATTTCTGAGATGATAAAATATGATAAAACGTATACCAAGAATTGGTTCACGCAAGAGACGTATTACTTCACGTAAAAATGTACGTAGAATACCAAAAGGAGTTATTCATGTTCAAGCGAGTTTCAATAATACCATTGTAACTATTACAGATGTACGAGGTCGAGTGGTTTCTTGGTCCTCCGCTGGTACTTCTGGATTCAAAGGTCCAAGAAAGGGCACACCTTTTGCCGCTCAAGCGGCAGTAATAAATGCTATTCGTATTGTGGGTATGCAAGAAGCAGAAGTTAGGGTAAATGGTCCTGGTCCCGGAAGAGACGCAGCATTACGAGCTATTAGTAGAAGTCGTATACTATTAAGTTTCGTACGTGATACAACCCCGATGCCACACAATGGATGTAGACCCCCTAAAAAAAGACGTGTATAAAAATAAGAATGGAACATATTTCAAGAGAAATAAACGATTCATCAATCTAAATAATTGGATATGGTTCGAGAGGAAATAGCAGGATCCACTCGAACACTACAGTGGAAGTGTGTTGAATCAAGAGTAGACAGTAAACGTCTTTATTATGGACGTTTTATCCTGTCCCCGCTTATGAAGGGTCAAGCCGATACCATAGGTATTGCTATGCGAAGGGTTTTACTTGGAGAAATGGAAGGAACATGTATTACACATGCAAAATTTGAGAACGTATCACATGAATATTCGACGATACCTGGTATTGAAGAATCAGTACATGAAATTTTAATGAATTTGAAAGAAATTGTATTGAGAAGTAACTTATATGGAATTCAAGACGCATTCATTTGTGTCAAAGGTCCAAAATGCGTAACTGCTGAAGATATCATCTCACCGCCTTCTGTGGAAATAGTTGATCCTACACAGCATATAGCTAATCTCACGGAACCCCTTGATTTGCGTATTGAATTACAAATCAAGAGAGATCGTGGATATCGTATAAAGTCGACAAATCCATCTCAAGATGGAAGTTATCCTATAGATGCTGTATTCATGCCTGTTCGAAATGCGAATTATAGTATGTATTCTTATGGAAATGAGAATGAAAAACAAGAGATCCTTTTTTTCGAAATATGGACAAATGGGAGTTTAACTCCAAAAGAAGCACTTTATGAGGCTTCTCGTAATTTGATTGATTTATTTATCCCTTTTCTACATGGGGAAGAGAAAAACACTAATTTGGAGGAAAATAAAAACCAATTTACTTTCCCTCTTTTTCCCTTTCATGATGGATTATCTAAGAAAAATAAAAAAGGAATTGCATTGAAATATATTTTTATTGACCAATTAGAATTGTCTTCCAGGACCTATAATTGTCTCAAAAGGTCGAATATACATACATTATCTGACCTTTTGAGTAAGAGTCAAGAGGATCTTATGAGAATTGAATATTTTCGCACAGAAGATGTAACAGAGATATTGAGTATTCTACAGAAGCGTTTTGCAATTCATTTACCTGAGAATCCATTTGCATTTTAAATCCATTGCAATTATTTCATTTTTTCTTCTATTTTCGAATTTCTAAAGATAAAGACAAAAATCAAAAATTTTTTGATTTTCAACGCAATCCATATAATATATTTGCGGAACTAATTATCCAAAATCAAAATAGAATGTATCTAGGGAAAATTCACTTTAAAGGAACTATTCCCTAGATACTTCACAGTTGAATCAATTTAAAAAAGACCTAAAGTCAAAGATTTATCAATAGGTAATGTTGCCCCAATACCTAACCAAAGTGCTACTACGGTACCGATCAAGAAAACTGTTGTAGCTACTGGACGACGAAAGGGATTTTGGAATTTATTGACATTCTCCAAAAAAGGTACTGTCAATAATCCTAATGGTACTGAAACCATTAAAAGAACACCCAATAACTTATTTGGCACTGTACGAAGTATTTGAAATACGGGAAAGAAGTACCATTCAGGTAATATTTCCAAAGGAGTTGCAAATGGATCTGCCGGCTCACCAATCATTGACGGTTCGAGAACCGCTAAACCTACATTACATGCTATAGTACCTAGAATAACTACTGGAAAAATATATAAAAGGTCGTTGGGCCATGCGGGTTCCCCGTAATAATTATGTCCCATTCCTTTCGCCAATTTAGCTCTTAATACAGGATCATTCAAATCGGGTTTCTTTGTTATTGGGATAGGTGAATTCTTATGTATTCATCCCCCGAAGGAACCGGACATGATAATTTTTCATCATCCAGCTCGAGCAAAACGAAAATCAAAAGAATGGCAGAAATGGATCCATATAAAGATTTCATCCATATCCACACGGGTACAATGATTCCATGTAAGAAAAGATTTCTCGGATTCCATTTTCTGGAGTTCCAACGATTCATTGTGAATTCAGTTCTTACAAATAAATGCTCAACACCCAAGTAGGCTTAGAAATTTGATCATGATCAAATGCTTTTTGGGTTGTCTCATGACTTGTAATTGGTGTCTATCCGCACAAAATATCGAGTCTTTTTACATACAAAGGATTTCCTTGTTACTAATATAGTCTAGCCTCTATTCTTCCTTAGATCCCCCATTTCACTCCGATAGTATCATAGGTCTGGATCAATGCAAAGGAAATGAATGCATTTCCATACTATAAATAAAAAATAAATGGAATAGAGATAAGAGAATTTGGATGATGGTGAATCACTTATTCTACGGGATCTTACGGAGCCCTTACATGGATTTAGGTATAATCATAGAAAAAATCTCCTTAAACAAACCAGCCTATCCTCTGCTACGTATACGTAGGAAGACTTAGGTGTTGATTGGATGCGGAGACACATTTAGTTGTGATTTCGAATGTGGTGGATAAAATTATATATCCGCACGGCCCCATCAATAGTTCAAGTCACACACTCCCATAATCCATTTTCTCTTCGGAGAATCTACTTCAACTATTTGTATCAAATAAAAAAGACTTCGAAGTTGAAGAGAAATATCCAAATAACATGTCTTATTCTTTTCAATAATCCATATTTGTAGCAATGAAATACTATTGTTCCTCTCCGAAATAATAAATATACAATCAATTTAAAATATCTATGATTATGATCGATCTATCCGTCTTATTTATTTTAGAAAATAAAAGATCCTTATAAAGGACCAGAAATACCCTGCTTACGTATCATTAGGAAATGCATTAACATAAATACGGAAGTAAGAAGAGGCAATACAAAAGTGTGTAAACTATAAAAACGGGTTAAAGTGGATTGACCTACACTAGCACTTCCACGCAATAATTCTACCAAAGGTGATCCTATTACAGGAATAGCTTCAGGTACACCCGTTACAATTTTGACTGCCCAATAACCAATTTGGTCCCAAGGTAAAGAATAACCAGTTACACCAAAAGATGCAGTCAATACAGCCAGAACTACACCCGTAACCCAAGTTAATTCGCGGGGTTTTTTAAATCCACCTGTGAGATATACACGAAATACGTGCAAAATCATCATTAGAACCATCATACTTGCCGACCATCGATGAACTGATCGAATTAGCCAACCAAAGTTAACCTCCGTCATTATGTATTGAACAGAGGAAAAAGCCTCTGTAACGGTTGGACGATAGTAAAAAGTCATAGCAAAACCCGTAGCTACTTGTACTAAAAAACAAGTAAGTGTGATTCCCCCTAGGCAATAAAATATGTTGACATGAGGGGGAACATATTTACTAGTTATATCATCTGCAATCGCCTGAATCTCTAGACGTTCTTCAAACCAATCATATACTTTATTGAGATAGGTAAAACAAGGAGACTCCCCCTCTGAGAACCGTATATGAAAATTTCATCTCGTACGGCTCAAGCAAAAACACAGAAATACTAGTTTCAACGGATATGTAAGATCAAATTGGAAACTTATTAGATACTTGTGTCCCAAAAATGCGAAAAAAGAAAAATCCGGAATCCTTTCTTTGCAATGATAATGCCAATATCAAGTCGGCTCATCTCATCTGTCTTTCTTTCTATTGCTATAGGCCTCTTGAATCTTCTTTTCTCCTATCTATATATTGTTCGTTATTTGTGTAGTTTTTTTATGTAAGTCAAAATTTACTATTTATTTATTGCTTTCCTATTGATAGGAATTCTCTTGTTGAGACCCTATGAATCAATTAAAACTTCAGATTCATACTATAACCACGATGATTTTTTTTGCTTTAACAAAGTCAGAAACAAAGCTCAAAAGCCCTCTGAGCAAGAACCCTTTGACCATCACTTATTCAATCACTGGACTAAATGGAATAACTCAACAAAATCCAGAGAAAAAGTTTTCAGTCAAAGCATACGGGTGTTTTATTTTATTTAGACAATTTCCCCTTTCTTTTGTTTTTGTTCATTTTTTTTTTCAGTCCGGTTACGAGGTCTGAATATGAATAGGTATGAATCATAGTTCAAATATTTTTTTTTCTTGATATATTCTATATACCCTTTCTGTGCTCCAGATATTAACATAAATATCTGACGAGGTAGAATCATCTCTATCAAGATGACAGATCTATTCTCCGTACTATCAATAGGATCAATTATAACAAGTCACACACTCATATTCCGGAAATACCGAAACAAAGGAATTCCACAGTCGAACTACCAGAATGTCCTAGAAATCCAAGTTCTAAGAAATTTTGGAAATTTTTTTATCGAAAAAATGGGACTTCATAATTCTTATAAATCAAACCTAATTGATTGAAATTCCATCCAATAAAACGGAAGAATTATAAATTTCCAAAATAATCGATAGGAATATTACAAATAAAGCCATTGCGACTCCCATAAAGGGAGTCGTCCCCCAGCCCGGAGCTACTTTACCATATTCCGAATTCAAGGGTTTCAATAAATCCCCTACAACAGTTCGTCTTGGCCCAGACCTAGAACTGCCCTCAACAGTTTGTGTAGCCATAAATCTTATTTCATTCATTAGTTGAGATCTGTTGACTTTGTATACTATTTTCTTGTAGTTGTAAATAAATGATCTTATTGTAGTTATCGATCTACTGCGATCTTAAAATTATATAATAATGGAAACCGCAACTCTAGTCGCCATCTCCATATCAGGTTTACTTGTAAGTTTTACTGGGTACGCCTTATATACTGCTTTTGGGCAACCCTCTCAACAACTAAGAGATCCATTCGAGGAACACGGAGACTAGTTGATGGAAGTAATGAGCCTCCGATATTGGGAGGCTCATTACTTCCATTTGAGATAATGTTCATTTTTTAGTCGGAACCTTAGGTGGCTCTCGAAAAAAGATAGCGAAAAAAATGATCCCTAAAGTAGAGACTAACAAAAATGTATAAACCAATGCTTCCATGGATTCGATTGTGGTTTACAATTATAGCTTCCACACCTATTCATTTGGGATACGATTATTTACTAAGCGA